ACGATATATAGAAAATGATCAATTAGAAAATGCTTTACGCAATGAAATGTCACAATTTTTTTTTTATACATGTACAAGTGATGGGAAACAAAAAATATCCTTTATGTATCCTCCTAGTTTATCGACATTTTCAGAAATGCTAGAACGAAGAATTTCTTTGTACATAAGAGAAAAAATATATGACGAAAATCTTTCTAATTCTTGGATTTATACCAATGAAAAAAAAAAGTTAAATTTGAATAATGAATTGATAAATCGAATAAAAATTATAGAAAAAAATGAGGGATCTCCTAGTCTGGATAGGCTTGAAAAAAGAACCATATTATGCGATGATGAGAATAAAAAAAAATGCTTGCCAAAAGCATATGATCCTTTTTTCAACGGACCTTGTCGAGGAACACGAAAAAAACTCTATTCACATGCAATCATGAATCATTTAATTACTTATACAAATACAGAAGATTTAGTAGAAATTTTTTGGATAAATAAGATTCATGATCTACTTCTTAATGATTCCTTAGGAATTTACCGTCAATCATTTTTAAAAAAAACGGAAAAGTCCTTCATCTCAATTGATGAATTATCTTCTGAGTGCGGACACATTTTAAATTTTGAAAAATGTCCTTTATTGACAGAAGCAAAAATAATTGATTCAGAAAGTCAAGCAAAATCTTTGCAATTTGTATTCGATGTAATTACAAAAGATCAAAAAACAAAGAAAAAGAAAGGAATTAAAATAAAAGAAGTCAGTAAAAAGGTGTCTAGATGGTCATACAAATTAACCGAGGATTTGTTGGAAGAAGAGGAAAAAGAAAATGAAGAAGAATTAGAAGAAGAAGAGCATGAGATTCATTCAAGAAGAGCCAAACGTGTTGTAATTTATAACGATAATGATCAAAATACCAATTCTATTTCTAGTACTAAGAATGCTAGTAACAATGAGAAAAATGATAATAAAACGGAAGAGGAAGAGGAAGAGAAAGAGGAAGAGAAAGAGGAAGAGAAAGAGGAAGAGAAAGAGGAAGAGGAAGAGGAAGAGAAAGAGGAAGAGAAAGAGGAAGAGAAAGAGGAAGAGAAAGAGGAAGAGGAAGAGGAAGAGGTAGCTCTGATACGTTACTCCCAACAATCGTGTTTTCGTCGCAATCTAATCAAAGGATCCATGCGCGCTCAAAGACGTAAAACAGTTATTTGGGACCTCTTTCAAGTAAATGCGCATTCCCCACTTTTTTTGGACCGTATAGACAAAACATCTTTTTTTTATTCTTTTCATATTAATGAAATGAAGAATCTTATTTTGAGGAATTGGATGGGTAGAGAACGAGAATCTGAATTTAAAATTTTAGATTCCCATTTTGAAAATGAAGAGACAAAAGAAGAAAAGGATAAAAAAGAACGTATAGAAATATCAGAAGCTTGGGATACCTTTGTATTTATTCAAGCAATAAGAGGTTTAATGTTAGTAATCCAATCTTTTTTTAGAAAATACATTATATTGCCTTCATTTATAATAGCTAAAAATATTTTACGTACGTTATTATTTCAATTCCCCGAGTGGTACGAGGATTTGAAGGAATGGAATAGAGAAATACATATTAAATGCACCTATAATGGTGTTCAATTATCAGAAACAGAATTTCCCCAAGATTGGTTAACAGACGGCATTCAGATAAAGATTCTATATCCTTTCTGTCTAAAACCTTGGCGAAAAGCTAAGGTACGATCTCATCATAGAGATCGAGGAGATTCAAAATATAAAAACAAAAAATTTTGTTTTTTAACAGTCTGGGGAATGGAAGCAGAACTTCCCTTTGGTTCTCCCCGAAAACGACCTTCTTTTTTTGAACCTATTTATAAAGAACTCAAAAAAAGAAATAGAAGGGTAAAAAATAAGATTTTACAAGTTATAAACTTTTTGAAGGAAAGAATAAAATCCTTTATATTTATAAAAGTTAGAAAAGAAAAAACAAAATGGGTCACTAAAATATTTATAGTTATCAAACTCATAATGCAAAAATTGGAAAAAATAAATCCAATTTTTTTATTTGAGTTGAGGAAAGAAAAAGTATATGAAATGAAGGAAAACGAAAAAGATTTACAAAAAAATAAAAAGATTCTTCGCGAATCATCTGTTCGAATTCGACCAAAAAATTGGTTAAATTATTCACTAATAGAAAGAAGAATGAAAGATCTTTCTGATAAGACAATAAAAATCAGGAATCAAATAGAACGAAACGAAAAAGAAAAAAAAAAAGATATAGTTCTAATTTATGATAATAAAAGGCCGGAATCTTTGAAAATCTTCAAAAGGAAAAATATCCGATTAATGCGTAAATCGCACTACTTTATAAAATCATTCATTGAAAAAATATACATAGATATTTTACTATGTACCATTAGCATTCCTAAGATCAATGCACAACTTTTCTTTAAATCAAAAAAAAATATCTTTAATAAATCCATTTACAACAATAAAAGAAATAAAGAACAAGAAGGAATTGATGAAACAAATAAAAATACAATGAAGTTTCATTTTGGTTTGACTAGAAAAAAGTTGTTTTCAAATACTTATAGTACTGAGAATAGGAATCCAAATTCCGATACTTATTGGAACTTATCTTCCATATCTCAAGCATATGTATTTTACAAATTATCACAAACCCAATTACTTAATAAGGATCGCTTGAGACCTGTATTTCAATATAAAGGAAACTCTCCTTTTTTTAAGGAAAAATTAAAAGACTCTTGTATGATAATGATACACGGAATATTTGATTCCAAATCAAGACATAATAAAATTCATTCGTATGTAATGAACGAATGGAAAAACTGGTTAAAAGGTCATTATCAATACGATGCATCTCAAAAAAAATGGTCTCGATTAGTAACTAAAGAATGGCGAAATAGAATCAATCAACGCTGTATGATTCAAAACCAAAACAAGGAATCAATCCAATTGGATTTATATAAAAAATACCAATTCATTCATTCCATGAAAAAAAATAACTATGCAGCGGATTCTTTTATGAGTCAAAAAGAAAAATGGAAAAAAAATCACAGATATGATCTTTTATCATATAAATACATAAGTCCTCCTAATTCATATATTTCTGGATCAACATTAGAATTTGAAATAAACGGGGATCGAGAAATTCCATATCATTTCAATACATCGAAACCCGAATCATTTTATGTATTAGTAAGTATACCTAGTAATAATTATCTAGAAAAAGGATATATTATTGATAGGAATAGAAATTTGGATAGAAAATATTTTGATTGTAGAATTCCTCATTTTTGTTTTAGAAAGAATATTGAGATCTGGACCAATGCACATATTGGCATGACGATTCATAAAAATACTAAGACTGAAATTAAAAATTTAAAAAAAATGAAAAAAAAAGATCTTTTTTCTACTACGGTTCGTCAAGACATCAAACCATGCAATCAAAAAAGAAACTTTTTTGATTGCATGGGAATGCATCAAGAGGGGTTCTCTGATACTGCATCAAATCATAATACTATATCCAATCTCGAATCTTGGTTCTTCCCAGAATTTGTGCAACTTTTTAACATATATAAGATTCAACCTTGGATCATTCCAATCAAATCACTCTTTTTTCATTTTAATAAAAATGAAAAAATAAATATAAATACAAAGAAAAATCCTCATGAATCGTCTAATAAAAAAGATCTTGAATTAGTAAATTACAAGCAGGAAGAACAAGAACAACAGGATCAAGGAAATCTTATATCGAATCTACGAAAACAAGAGAATAAAAAAGCTGTTGAAGAAGATTACGCAAGATTAGACATAGAAATTAAAAAGGGTAGAAAAAAAAAAATAAATAAATATAAGAGAAAAAAACAAACGGAACTAGATTACTATTTGAAAAAATATTTCCTTTTTCAATTAAGATGGGCTGATCCCTTGAATCAAAGAATAATGAACAATATTAGGGTATATTGTCTCCTACTTAGACTGATAAACCCAAAGGAAATTACCATATCCTCGATTCAAAGAGGTGAAATAAATCTAGACGAAATGCTAATTCAAAAGGAGCTAGTTCTTACAGAATTGATAAGAAAGGGAATATTTATTATTGAACCAATTCGTCTATCTATAAGAAGGGACGGAAAATCTATTGTATATCAAACTATGGATATTTCATTGGTTGAGAAGAAGAAGCACCAAACAAATAGAAAATACGCAAAAAAAAGACATATTGAGAAAGAGGGGTTTGAAAAATCCATTCCACGATACAGCCACTTATTTTTTAGTGAAGACAAAAATCATTATGATTTCCTTATTCCTGAAAATATTCTATCTCCTAGGCATCGGAGAGAATTTAGAATTCTAATTTGTTTCAATTCACGGAATTGGAATGTTTTGGATAGAAATCCAAGATTTTGCAATGAAAAGAAAATAAAAAACTGTGGACAATTTTTGAATCAGAACAAGCATATTAACACCGATGCAAAAAATTTAATTAAATTCAAATTGTTTCTTTGGCCCAATTATCGATTAGAAGATTTAGCTTGTATGAATCGTTATTGGTTTGATACCAATAACAGCAGTCGTTTCAGTATGTCAAGAATACATATGTATTCACAATTCAGAATGAATTCAATTCAAATGCAAAATTAAAAAATTTTTATTTTTATATTTTTTTTATATTTTATAGTGGATTTCCTACATATCGTGTGACATATTCTGTAGATGAAAGCCGAAATATATAGACTGTATAACATTAGAATTTCTAACACATGATGCTGATTTCATAGTGTATCCATTTTCACTAGGAGTAGCAGAATCTTTTTAGTTTAAGTAAAACTAAATCGTTCTATTTCGTGAATGCATATATTTATCAGACCCTTTTTATCCAATATCCAAATCCAATTTCGATTTATACTAGATGAAAATAACTGTCATAATAAATCTTATTATTTTTCCTGATCGGTAAAATTCACAGAAAATAAAAATTTTAATTTATTTTATGGTCAAAAATTCATTTATCTCAGTTATTCCACAAGAAGAAAAAGACGAAAATAGTGGGTCTGTTGAATTTCAAGTATTCCATTTCACCAGTAAGATACGGAGACTTACTTCACATTTAGAATTGCACAAAAGAGATTTTTTATCACAAAGGGGTCTGCGAATAATTCTGGGAAAACGTCAACGATTATTGACTTATTTGTCAAAGAAAAATAAAGTGCGTTATAAGAGATTAATGGATCAGTTAGATATTCGGGAACCAAAAACTCGTTAATTTAAATTAAATTTATTATTTGAGTTTATTATTATTTATTATTAGCCTTGTTATTTTTTTTTTTTTTTTATAGAATTTACATTTTATATATGACTATATGAATATGAATAGGATTATTTAGAATTACTAGAATTATACTAAATTCAATTTAAATTAGGATAAATTAGGATATATATATATATGAAAAATGAAAATATAATGAAAATATAATATATTTAATATTAAGAAAATAAACATGATTCGTATGTACAACTCATATTTCATGGTTATTCAAACGTAAATCAAAGGATCTTGGCCCTTTCTCATAAACAGATTTTAAAATCTATTGATTCTATAAATTTTTAAAAATCATTGATTCGTCTGGTATCTACAATAGAAAATATATGATTTCCATCATTTTATAATTAAAATTTTATCAGATCGAAAATCTTTTGTGTTCAAAACTTCAATTTATAGACCCAATGTCGCATTCAGTAAAAATTTATGATACATGTATAGGGTGTACCCAATGTGTACGAGCTTGTCCCACGGATGTATTAGAAATGATACCTTGGGACGGATGTAAAGCTAAGCAAATTGCTTCCGCGCCAAGAACCGAGGATTGTGTAGGTTGTAAGAGATGTGAATCCGCTTGCCCAACGGATTTTTTGAGTGTCCGTGTTTATTTATGGCATGAAACAACTCGCAGCATGGGTCTTTCTTATTGATATGTAACAAAAAACTCCCCTTGAATCATTTGATTCCTCTTTACCGATAAAACTCCGTACTCGAGAAAAGAAAATAAAAATATATTATTCTTCTCCCGAACACGGAGTTTTCTGGTCAAAATTTATCTTGTCTTTATCACGAGTTATTTTCCTTGGTTAACAATACTTCTGGTTTTGCCGATATTTGCGGGTTCTTCAATTGTCCTTTTCCTTCATAAAGGAAATAAGGCGTATAGGAGGGATACTATATGTATATGTATCCTGGAGCTCCCTCTAATGACCTATGTATTTTGTTCCAATTGGACGATCCATTAAACCAATTGAAGGAAGATTCTAAATGGATAAATATTTTTTTATTTTCACTGGAGACTGGGAATCGATGGACTTTCCATAGGACCCATTTTACTGACAGGATTTATCACTTGAACCAACAAACATTAGATTTCTAAAAATTAGCTAATCAATCATATCCCGCAGCATTGGAAATAATATTCCATTTTGGTTTTCTTATAGCTTATGCTGTCAAATCGCCGATGATACCCCTACATACATGATTACCAGATACCCACGGGGAAGCGCATTACAGTACATGTATGCTTCTAGCTGGAATCTTATTAAAGATGGGAACATATGGATTGATTCGGATCAATATGGAATTGTTAGCTCACGCTCATTCTAAATTCTCTCTCTGGTTGATCATAGTAGGAATAATACAAATCTTTTATGCAGCTTCAACATCTCTTGGTCAACGCAATTTTAAAAAGCATATTGCCTATTCTTACGTATCTCATATGGGTTTCATAATTATAGGAATTGGTTCTATAACTGGCATGGGACTCAATGGAGCCATTTTACAAATACTCTCTCATGGATTGATCGGTGCTGCACTTTTTTCTTAGCAGAAACGAGTTGGGATAGAATACGTTTTGTTTATCTCGACGAGATGGTGGGGAATATCTATCCCAATGGAAAAAATATTGATATTTACCATGTTTAGTAGTTTCTCGATGGCTTCTCTTGTATTACCAGGAATGAGTGGTTTTGTTGCAGAATTCTTAGTCTTTTTTGGAATAATTACTAACCAAAAATATCTTTTCATGCCAAAAATGTTAATTACTTTTGTAATAGCAATTGGAATGATATTAACTCCTATTTTTTTATTGTCTATGTTACGTCATATTTTCTATGAATACAAGCTATTCAATATACCAAACTATAAATTTTCATATTCTGGACCGCGAAAACTATTTCTTTAGATCTGTATCTTTCTACCTGTAATAGGAATTGAGATTTATCCTGATTTCGTTCTTCCGTTATCGGTTGACAAGGTACAAGTTATATTAGCTAATAATTTTTATTATTTTTATAGAAATATAGATACTAATTCTTTTTATAGCTTAGAAAATTCTAATTAATTAGAAGGAAAGTCTTATAATTCTTTGACTTTCATCTTTTCACGATTCTTCATTGTACAATGAAAAAAATGAAGAGTGAATTAGAATTGTAATGAAATACATCTAGAGTTTTTGAGAACCATTTGAATAATTCCTCCATTCAAACGGTTTTCAAAAACTCGCACAAATACTCATTGTCTATCAGACGATGTTTTTATGTGTTCTTCATGTAGTTTATTTTATTCAATTAGATATAAATGGGAATGAACCATAACTATGGAACCCGATTCCTAATAGATTGATCCCAAAATAGCATATCCAAATTAGGAGAAATCCTATAGAAGCCACAAATGCCGAATTTGTGCCTTGGTCTTGCAATTTTTTATTTGTTCTAATATGTAAATAGATTGCAAATATGGTCCAAGTAATAAATGCCCAAGTTTCCTTAGGATCCCAATTCCAATAAGAACCCCATGCTTCATTAGCCCATACTGCTCCAGAAAGAATGCCTATGGTTAAAAAGGTAAACCCTAAACTAATGACACGATAACTCCAATAATCCAAACGCTGAATTAATTGATATTTGTAAAAATTTAGAAATGAGAGAAAAGAAGTCTTTTTAAATACACTTTCTTTTTCGTTCAAATATTCTATCGTACCAACAAAGAAAAAAGACTTCCTTAAGCTTATAAAATTCTTGTTAAAAAAAAAATCGATATTTTTTCTTTATAATAATTTAGACACCCAACATCTTAGTATCTTAGTATAATTAAATATTAACATTTTTCGTTGTCTTATTCTAATTGTGCTTTTATATTTTTAAAAGTACAATTAATAGGAAAGAAAAAACCTTCTCACAAATTAAATCGAATTCAATATCAATAATATAAAGATTCAATAACCAATAAAAATATTATACAAAATGTTCTTAATATCTTAATATATTATATATATTATAATATTATATATAATTTATTATATAATTTATTATAAATATATAATTTATTATAATTTATATAATTATAAATTTAATTATAAATAATTATAAAACAATAATAAAATAGAATAAAAAAAGCTAGGTTTCTATTTCTATTATAGTTATAGTTTATAATACATAAATGGAAAAGTTTATTATGAAAACTGAACTTACGAAAATACTAACTGAATATTCTTGATATTGAACTTGAACATTTCCATATGAATGGAAATGCATTTTGCTTCATTGTTTCCTAAACTCTATTGAATATAGACAATTTAACATGAATTTATTATTATTCTTTCAGGTATGCCGCCATGGTGAAATTGGTAGACACGCTGCTCTTAGGAAGCAGTGCTAGAGCATCTCGGTTCGAGTCCGAGTGGCGGCATAAAATTATATAAATTATATATTATATATTATTATTTAATTATTTAATATAATTATTAAAAATAATTATATTTTCCCTTAACATTAGATTGTATTTATGTAAGATTATAAAATTTATAGATATTTTATATATTTCCATTTGTATTTATGTTTTATAGATTTAGGATTTATTAATTTATTATAGTTCAATTATGGATCTCTTTATATTTTATATTTATTTTTTATTGTATTGAATATTAAAGAATATTGATATTGAATTTTAATTCGTTTTTTATTTATTTATTTTTCAAAGTTATGCTCTTATATTATTTATATTGATGGAATCACTATAGGTAATGACTAATAAAGAGTAATCCATTTTGAACAATATATGTCTTTCACATACAACGATAAAAATGAGTCACCTATCTTTGAATGGCAGCTCCAAAAAAACGTACTTCTATGTCAAAAAAGCATATTCGTAGAAATCCTTGGAAAAAAAAAGGCTCTTTAGCGGCAGTAAAAGCTTTTTCTTTAGCTAAATCTGTTTCTACCGGACAGTCAAAAAGTTTTTTATTGGGACAAAAAAACGTTTTTAAAAATCTTAATTGATATGTCTCAAAGAACTTCAAATAATAATAATTGACATTTACTAATGTATTATTAATGTATATTGTATTTTTTTTTTTAATATTTATTTTAATCTCCAATTTAAATTATTTATTATTTAATTTAATAGGGACCCTTTTTTATGTTTATGATATTTGTGACCTTAGAACATATATTAACTCATATTTCCTTTTCAATCATCTCAATTGTGATTATGATTCATTTGATGAACTTATTAGTCTATGAAATAGAAGGATTGCGTAATTCGTCAGAAAAGGGTATGATAGCTACTTTTTTATCTATAACAGGGTTTTTAGTTATTCGTTGGATTTCTTCAGGACATTTTCCCTTAAGTAATTTATATGAATCATTAATCTTCCTTTCGTGGAATTTCTCTATTATTCATATGATTCCATATCTTGGGAATCATAAAAATTATTTAAGAACAATAACTGCACCAAGTGCCATTTTTACCCAAGGTTTTGCCACGTCAGGTCTTTCAATTGAAATGCATCAATCCGCAATATTAGTACCTGCTCTACAATCTCACTGGTTAATGATGCATGTCAGTATGATGCTATTGAGCTATGCAGTTCTTTTATGCGGATCATTATTATCAGTTGCTCTTATAGTGATTACATTTCAAAAAAATATCGATTTTTTTTTTAACAAGAATTTTATAAGCTTAAGGAAGTCTTTTTTCTTTGTTGGTACGATAGAATATTTGAACGAAAAAGAAAGTGTATTTAAAAAGACTTCTTTTCTCTCATTTCTAAATTTTTACAAATATCAATTAATTCAGCGTTTGGATTATTGGAGTTATCGTGTCATTAGTTTAGGGTTTACCTTTTTAACCATAGGCATTCTTTCTGGAGCAGTATGGGCTAATGAAGCATGGGGTTCTTATTGGAATTGGGATCCTAAGGAAACTTGGGCATTTATTACTTGGACCATATTTGCAATCTATTTACATATTAGAACAAATAAAAAATTGCAAGACCAAGGCACAAATTCGGCATTTGTGGCTTCTATAGGATTTCTCCTAATTTGGATATGCTATTTTGGGATCAATCTATTAGGAATCGGGTTCCATAGTTATGGTTCATTCCCATTTATATCTAATTGAATAAAATAAACTACATGAAGAACACATAAAAACATCGTCTGATAGACAATGAGTATTTGTGCGAGTTTTTGAAAACCGTTTGAATGGAGGAATTATTCAAATGGTTCTCAAAAACTCTAGATGTATTTCATTACAATTCTAATTCACTCTTCATTTTTTTCATTGTACAATGAAGAATCGTGAAAAGATGAAAGTCAAAGAATTATAAGACTTTCCTTCTAATTAATTAGAATTTTCTAAGCTATAAAAAGAATTAGTATCTATATTTCTATAAAAATAATAAAAATTATTAGCTAATATAACTTGTACCTTGTCAACCGATAACGGAAGAACGAAATCAGGATAAATCTCAATTCCTATTACAGGTAGAAAGATACAGATCTAAAGAAATAGTTTTCGCGGTCCAGAATATGAAAATTTATAGTTTGGTATATTGAATAGCTTGTATTCATAGAAAATATGACGTAACATAGACAATAAAAAAATAGGAGTTAATATCATTCCAATTGCTATTACAAAAGTAATTAACATTTTTGGCATGAAAAGATATTTTTGGTTAGTAATTATTCCAAAAAAGACTAAGAATTCTGCAACAAAACCACTCATTCCTGGTAATACAAGAGAAGCCATCGAGAAACTACTAAACATGGTAAATATCAATATTTTTTCCATTGGGATAGATATTCCCCACCATCTCGTCGAGATAAACAAAACGTATTCTATCCCAACTCGTTTCTGCTAAGAAAAAAGTGCAGCACCGATCAATCCATGAGAGAGTATTTGTAAAATGGCTCCATTGAGTCCCATGCCAGTTATAGAACCAATTCCTATAATTATGAAACCCATATGAGATACGTAAGAATAGGCAATATGCTTTTTAAAATTGCGTTGACCAAGAGATGTTGAAGCTGCATAAAAGATTTGTATTATTCCTACTATGATCAACCAGAGAGAGAATTTAGAATGAGCGTGAGCTAACAATTCCATATTGATCCGAATCAATCCATATGTTCCCATCTTTAATAAGATTCCAGCTAGAAGCATACATGTACTGTAATGCGCTTCCCCGTGGGTATCTGGTAATCATGTATGTAGGGGTATCATCGGCGATTTGACAGCATAAGCTATAAGAAAACCAAAATGGAATATTATTTCCAATGCTGCGGGATATGATTGATTAGCTAATTTTTAGAAATCTAATGTTTGTTGGTTCAAGTGATAAATCCTGTCAGTAAAATGGGTCCTATGGAAAGTCCATCGATTCCCAGTCTCCAGTGAAAATAAAAAAATATTTATCCATTTAGAATCTTCCTTCAATTGGTTTAATGGATCGTCCAATTGGAACAAAATACATAGGTCATTAGAGGGAGCTCCAGGATACATATACATATAGTATCCCTCCTATACGCCTTATTTCCTTTATGAAGGAAAAGGACAATTGAAGAACCCGCAAATATCGGCAAAACCAGAAGTATTGTTAACCAAGGAAAATAACTCGTGATAAAGACAAGATAAATTTTGACCAGAAAACTCCGTGTTCGGGAGAAGAATAATATATTTTTATTTTCTTTTCTCGAGTACGGAGTTTTATCGGTAAAGAGGAATCAAATGATTCAAGGGGAGTTTTTTGTTACATATCAATAAGAAAGACCCATGCTGCGAGTTGTTTCATGCCATAAATAAACACGGACACTCAAAAAATCCGTTGGGCAAGCGGATTCACATCTCTTACAACCTACACAATCCTCGGTTCTTGGCGCGGAAGCAATTTGCTTAGCTTTACATCCGTCCCAAGGTATCATTTCTAATACATCCGTGGGACAAGCTCGTACACATTGGGTACACCCTATACATGTATCATAAATTTTTACTGAATGCGACATTGGGTCTATAAATTGAAGTTTTGAACACAAAAGATTTTCGATCTGATAAAATTTTAATTATAAAATGATGGAAATCATATATTTTCTATTGTAGATACCAGACGAATCAATGATTTTTAAAAATTTATAGAATCAATAGATTTTAAAATCTGTTTATGAGAAAGGGCCAAGATCCTTTGATTTACGTTTGAATAACCATGAAATATGAGTTGTACATACGAATCATGTTTATTTTCTTAATATTAAATATATTATATTTTCATTATATTTTCATTTTTCATATATATATATATCCTAATTTATCCTAATTTAAATTGAATTTAGTATAATTCTAGTAATTCTAAATAATCCTATTCATATTCATATAGTCATATATAAAATGTAAATTCTATAAAAAAAAAAAAAAAATAACAAGGCTAATAATAAATAATAATAAACTCAAATAATAAATTTAATTTAAATTAACGAGTTTTTGGTTCCCGAATATCTAACTGATCCATTAATCTCTTATAACGCACTTTATTTTTCTTTGACAAATAAGTCAATAATCGTTGACGTTTTCCCAGAATTATTCGCAGACCCCTTTGTGATAAAAAATCTCTTTTGTGCAATTCTAAATGTGAAGTAAGTCTCCGTATCTTACTGGTGAAATGGAATACTTGAAATTCAACAGACCCACTATTTTCGTCTTTTTCTTCTTGTGGAATAACTGAGATAAATGAATTTTTGACCATAAAATAAATTAAAATTTTTATTTTCTGTGAATTTTACCGATCAGGAAAAATAATAAGATTTATTATGACAGTTATTTTCATCTAGTATAAATCGAAATTGGATTTGGATATTGGATAAAAAGGGTCTGATAAATATATGCATTCACGAAATAGAACGATTTAGTTTTACTTAAACTAAAAAGATTCTGCTACTCCTAGTGAAAATGGATACACTATGAAATCAGCATCATGTGTTAGAAATTCTAATGTTATACAGTCTATATATTTCGGCTTTCATCTACAGAATATGTCACACGATATGTAGGAAATCCACTATAAAATATAAAAAAAATATAAAAATAAAAATTTTTTAATTTTGCATTTGAATTGAATTCATTCTGAATTGTGAATACATATGTATTCTTGACATACTGAAACGACTGCTGTTATTGGTATCAAACCAATAACGATTCATACAAGCTAAATCTTCTAATCGATAATTGGGCCAAAGAAACAATTTGAATTTAATTAAATTTTTTGCATCGGTGTTAATATGCTTGTTCTGATTCAAAAATTGTCCACAGTTTTTTATTTTCTTTTCATTGCAAAATCTTGGATTTCTATCCAAAACATTCCAATTCCGTGAATTGAAACAAATTAGAATTCTAAATTCTCTCCGATGCCTAGGAGATAGAATATTTTCAGGAATAAGGAAATCATAATGATTTTTGTCTTCACTAAAAAATAAGTGGCTGTATCGTGGAATGGATTTTTCAAACCCCTCTTTCTCAATATGTCTTTTTTTTGCGTATTTTCTATTTGTTTGGTGCTTCTTCTTCTCAACCAATGAAATATCCATAGTTTGATATACAATAGATTTTCCGTCCCTTCTTATAGATAGACGAATTGGTTCAATAATAAATATTCCCTTTCTTATCAATTCTGTAAGAACTAGCTCCTTTTGAATTAGCATTTCGTCTAGATTTATTTCACCTCTTTGAATCGAGGATATGGTAATTTCCTTTGGGTTTATCAGTCTAAGTAGGAGACAATATACCCTAATATTGTTCATTATTCTTTGATTCAAGGGATCAGCCCATCTTAATTGAAAAAGGAAATATTTTTTCAAATAGTAATCTAGTTCCGTTTGTTTTTTTCTCTTATATTTATTTATTTTTTTTTTTCTACCCTTTTTAATTTCTATGTCTAATCTTGCGTAATCTTCTTCAACAGCTTTTTTATTCTCTTGTTTTCGTAGATTCGATATAAGATTTCCTTGATCCTGTTGTTCTTGTTCTTCCTGCTTGTAATTTACTAATTCAAGATCTTTTTTATTAGACGATTCATGAGGATTTTTCTTTGTATTTATATTTATTTTTTCATTTTTATTAAAATGAAAAAAGAGTGATTTGATTGGAATGATCCAAGGTTGAATCTTATATATGTTAAAAAGTTGCACAAATTCTGGGAAGAACCAAGATTCGAGATTGGATATAGTATTATGATTTGATGCAGTATCAGAGAACCCCTCTTGATGCATTCCCATGCAATCAAAAAAGTTTCTTTTTTGATTGCATGGTTTGATGTCTTGACGAACCGTAGTAGAAAAAAGATCTTTTTTTTTCATTTTTTTTAAATTTTTAATTTCAGTCTTAGTATTTTTATGAATCGTCATGCCAATATGTGCATTGGTCCAGATCTCAATATTCTTTCTAAAACAAAAATGAGGAATTCTACAATCAAAATATTTTCTATCCAAATTTCTATTCCTATCAATAATATATCCTTTTTCTAGATAATTATTACTAGGTATACTTACTAATACATAAAATGATTCGGGTTTCGATGTATTGAAATGATATGGAATTTCTCGATCCCCGTTTATTTCAAATTCTAATGTTGATCCAGAAATATATGAATTAGGAGGACTTATGTATTTATATGATAAAAGATCATATCTGTGATTTTTTTTCCATTTTTCTTTTTGACTCATAAAAGAATCCGCTGCATAGTTATTTTTTTTCATGGAATGAATGAATTGGTATTTTTTATATAAATCCAATTGGATTGATTCCTTGTTTTGGTTTTGAATCATACAGCGTTGATTGATTCTATTTCGCCATTCTTTAGTTACTAATCGAGACCATTTTTTTTGAGATGCATCGTATTGATAATGACCTTTTAACCAGTTTTTCCATTCGTTCATTACATACGAATGAATTTTATTATGTCTTGATTTGGAATCAAATATTCCGTGTATCATTATCATACAAGAGTCTTTTAATTTTTCCTTAAAAAAAGGAGAGTTTCCTTTATATTGAAATACAGGTCTCAAGCGATCCTTATTAAGTAATTGGGTTTGTGATAATTTGTAAAATACATATGCTTGAGATATGGAAGATAAGTTCCAATAAGTATCGGAATTTGGATTCCTATTCTCAGTACTATAAGTATTTGAAAACAACTTTTTTCTAGTCAAACCAAAATGAAACTTCATTGTATTTTTATTTGTTTCATCAATTCCTTCTTGTTCTTTATTTCTTTTATTGTTGTAAATGGATTTATTAAAGATATTTTTTTTTGATTTAAAGAAAAGTTGTGCATTGATCTTAGGAATGCTAATGGTACATAGTAAAATATCTATGTATATTTTTTCAATGAATGATTTTATAAAGTAGTGCGATTTACGCATTAATCGGATATTTTTCCTTTTGAAGATTTTCAAAGATTCCGGCCTTTTATTATCATAAATTAGAACTATATCTTTTTTTTTTTCTTTTTCGTTTCGTTCTATTTGATTCCTGATTTTTATTGTCTTATCAGAAAGATCTTTCATTCTTCTTTCTATTAGTGAATAATTTAACCAATTTTTTGGTCGAATTCGAACAGATGATTCGCGAAGAATCTTTTTATTTTTTTGTAAATCTTTTTCGTTTTCCTTCATTTCATATACTTTTTCTTTCCTCAACTCAAATAAAAAAATTGGATTTATTTTTTCCAATTTTTGCATTATGAGTTTGATAACTATAAATATTTTAGTGACCCATTTTGTTTTTTCTTTTCTAACTTTTATAAATATAAAGGATTTTATTCTTTCCTTCAAAAAGTTTATAACTTGTAAAATCTTATTTTTTACCCTTCTATTTCTTTTTTTGAGTTCTTTATAAATAGGTTCAAAAAAAGAAGGTCGTTTTCGGGGAGAACCAAAGGGAAGTTCTGCTTCCATTCCCCAGACTGTTAAAAAACAAAATTTTTTGTTTTTATATTTTGAATCTCCTCGATCTCTATGATGAGATCGTACCTTAGCTTTTCGCCAAGGTTTTAGACAGAAAGGATATAGAATCTTTATCTGAATGCCGTCTGTTAACCAATCTTGGGGAAATTCTGTTTCTGATAATTGAACACCATTATAGGTGCATTTAATATGTATTTCTCTATTCCATTCCTTCAAATCCTCGTACCACTCGGGGAATTGAAATAATAACGTACGTAAAATATTTTTAGCTATTATAAATGAAGGCAATATAATGTATTTTCTAAAAAAAGATTGGATTACTAACATTAAACCTCTTATTGCTTGAATAAATACAAAGGTATCCCAAGCTTCTGATATTTCTATACGTTCTTTTTTATCCTTTTCTTCTTTTGTCTCTTCATTTTCAAAATGGGAATCTAAAATTTTAAATTCAGATTCTCGTTCTCTACCCATCCAATTCCTCAAAATAAGATTCTTCATTTCATTAATATGAAAAGAATAAAAAAAAGATGTTTTGTCTATACGGTCCAAAAAAAGTGGGGAATGCGCATTTACTTGAAAGAGGTCCCAAATAACTGTTTTACGTCTTTGAGCGCGCATGGATCCTTTGATTAGATTGCGACGAAAACACGATTGTTGGGAGTAACGTATCAGAGCTACCTCTTCCTCTTCCTCTTCCTCTTTCTCTTCCTCTTTCTCTTCCTCTTTCTCTTCCTCTTCCTCTTCCTCTTTCTCTTCCTCTTTCTCTTCCTCTTTCTCTTCCTCTTCCTCTTCCGTTTTATTATCATTTTTCTCATTGTTACTAGCATTCTTAGTACTAGAAATAGAATTGGTATTTTGATCATTATCGTTATAAATTACAACACGTTTGGCTCTTCTTGAATGAATCTCATGCTCTTCTTCTTCTAATTCTTCTTCATTTTCTTTTTCCTCTTCTTCCAACAAATCCTCGGTTAATTTGTATGACCATCTAGACACCTTTTTACTGACTTCTTTTATTTTAATTCCTTTCTTTTTCTTTGTTTTTTGATCTTTTGTAATTACATCGAATACAAATTGCAAAGATTTTGCTTGACTTTCTGAATCAATTATTTTTGCTTCTGTCAATAAAGGACATTTTTCAAAATTTAAAATGTGTCCGCACTCAGAAGATAATTCATCAATTGAGATGAAGGACTTTTCCGTTTTTTTTAAAAATGA